CCGGGTCTACGAATCTATTCTAACTATCAAAGAATTCCTAGAATTTTGGGTGGGATGGGGGTTGTAATTCTTTCTACTTCTCGGGGTATAATGACAGACCAGGAGGCTCGACTAGAAAGAATAGGCGGAGAAATTTTGTGTTATATATGGTAATCTTTCTAATATCCGAATTGAATAGGAAACCTCTTTTTTGTGAAAAAGAAAAGAGAAGGGGTGGGTTGTCTATGTCTAATAGGGTTTTTCCTCCACTAGTTGATACTTCAAGGAGGTTTTACCTGGAATGAAAGAACAAAAATGGATTCATGAAGGTTTAATTACTGAATCTCTTCCCAACGGCATGTTCCGGGTTCGTTTAGATAATGAAGATATGATTCTAGGTTATGTTTCAGGAAAGATCCGACGTAGTTTTATACGAATATTGCCAGGAGATAGAGTCAAAATTGAAGTAAGTCGTTATGATTCAACCAGAGGTCGTATAATTTATCGACTCCGCAACAAAGATTCGAAAGATTAGGTGTTTTTTCAACTTCACTATTTCTTTCGCAGGAATACGATTCGAAATCGAACATTTCAATAAACTTATTTTCTTCCAAGAAATAGATTCAAAATTAAAGTAAGGAGTGGCAAATATGAAAATAAGAGCTTCTGTTCGTAAAATTTGTGAAAAATGTCGACTAATCCGTCGTCGGGGACGAATTATAGTAATTTGTTCCAACCCAAGACATAAACAAAGACAAGGATAATAAGACTCGTTAAAGACCCAATATACAAATAAGAAGGGGATCTTTTTTGACATGAAATGGATATATCCATATATCTCTGACTCAAATTTATGAGATGATAAAATATGGCAAAAGCTATACCGAAAAAGGGTTCACGTGGACGTATTGGTTCACGTAAGAGTATACGTAAAATACCAAAAGGGGTTATTCATATTCAAGCAAGTTTCAATAATACCATTGTGACTGTTACAGATGTACGAGGGCGAGTGGTTTCTTGGTCCTCTGCCGGTACTTGTGGCTTCCGAGGTACAAGAAGAGGGACGCCATTTGCTGCTCAAACCGCAGCGGCAAATGCTATTCGTGCAGTAGTAGATCAAGGTATGCAACGAGCAGAAGTCATGATTAAAGGTCCCGGTCTCGGAAGAGACGCAGCATTACGAGCTATTCGCAGAAGTGGTATACTATTAACTTTCGTACGGGATGTAACCCCTATGCCACATAATGGCTGTAGACCCCCGAAAAAAAGACGTGTGTAGAAATCAAAATTGAAGATATTTCACTAGCAAGAGAAACAAGAGAAATAAATGATTCAATGATCAGATCAAATAATATTATTATGGTTCGAGAGAAAATAACAGTATCTACTCGGACACTACAGTGGAAGTGCGTTGAATCAGCAGCAGACAGTAAGCGTCTTTTGTATGGGCGCTTTATTCTGTCTCCGCTTATGAAAGGTCAAGCAGACACAATAGGCATTGCGATGCGAAGAGCTTTGCTTGGAGAAATCGAAGGAACATGTATCACACGCGCAAAATCTGATAAAATATCACACGAATATTCTACCATAATGGGTATTCAAGAATCAGTACATGAAATTTTAATGAATTTGAAAGAAATCGTATTGAGAAGTAATCTCTATGGAACTTCTGAGGCGTCTATTTGTGTCAGGGGCCCTGGATATGTAACTGCTCAAGATATCATCTTACCGCCTTATGTAGAAATCGTCGATAATACACAGCATATTGCTAACTTGACGGAACCCATTGAGTTGGTTATTGAATTACAAATAGAGAAGAATCGCGGATATCTTATAAAAGCGCCAAATACCTTTCAAGATGGAAGTTATCCTATAGATCCTGTATTCATGCCTGTTCGAAATGCGAATCATAGTATTCATTCTTATGAAAATGGTAACAAAGAGATACTATTTCTCGAAATATGGACAAATGGAAGTTTAACTCCTAAAGAAGCACTTCACGAAGCCTCCCGGAAGTTAATTGATTTATTGATTCCCTTTTTACATACCAAAGAAGAAAATTTCAATTTAGAGGACAATCAACACATAGTTCCTTTACCCCCTTTTACCTTTTATGATAAATTGGCTAAACTAAAAAAAAAAAAAAAAATGGCGTTGAAATCTATTTTTATTGATCAATCAGAATTGCCTCCCAGAATCTATAATTGCCTCAAAAAGTCCAACATATATACATTATTGGACCTTTTGAATAACAGCCAAGAAGATCTTATGAAAATGGAACATTTTCGCATAGAAGATGTCAAACAAATTTTAGGGATTCTAGAAAAAAATTCGTAATTGATTTGACGAAAAATAAGTTTTAAATCCATTGGATTTTTTTCATCTTTTTTTTTTAAGGGCCGAAAATCGGTTTGGAATCGTTAGGACAATTCATATATTCGGAATCAGCATAGATTCATAATTTAATTGAATAGATGTATCTAGGGAGAATTCACTTTGAAGCGACTGTTCCCTAGATACA